ATTACACAATTCGAACAATTTTAAATTTGCCTGAAATAAAAACTTAAGAACTCATTTTGATCTAAAAGAATGAAGGTTTTTGTTTGGTGAATAACTACAATTATATTCATAATTATATTGATTAGGTGATTAGGGGTCGATAATTGTGTTTTAATTTATATTAATATGAAAAATAGATTTCTTTTCTATAGTCCATATGGATGATTTGAAAATAGAGAGACTCAAATTACTCTTTCGATAGATTAGGCCAATAACTATATCTACATGAATCCATATGCATGAAAATGGAATTTTTTAATTTTAATTTTTAATTGAATAATTAAGAATTAAGAACTATTATAAAAAGTAGAGTTACTTCTTTTTTCCTGATCGGGTCAATAAAGTTATGCAAGATTTTGATTTATTTATCTCTTATTTTATATATAATGGATTTACCTGGACTAATACATGATTTTCTTTTAGTCTTTCTGGGATTGGGTCTTATATTGGGGGGTCTGGGAGTAGTATTACTTGCCAATCCCATTTATTCTGCCTTTTCATTGGGATTGGTTTTTGTTTGTATATCGTTATTCTATATTCTATCGAACTCCCATTTTGTAGCTGCTGCGCAGCTCCTTATTTACGTAGGAGCCATAAACGTTTTAATCATTTTTGCTGTGATGTTCATAAACGGTTCAGAATATTCCAAAGATTTCCATCTTTGGACCGTGGGAGATGGAGTAACTTCCGTGGTCTGTACAAGTCTTTTTGTTTCACTAATTACTACTATTCCAGATACGTCATGGTACGGGATTATTTGGACTACAAAAGCAAACCAGATTACAGAGCAAGATCTGATAAGTAATAGTCAACAAATTGGGATTCATTTATCAACAGACTTTTTTCTTCCGTTTGAATTCATTTCAATAATTCTTTTAGTTGCGTTAATCGGCGCAATTGCTGTAGCTCGTCAATAATAACTCTTTAGAACTGGAAAAACCTTGTTATGAGCTATCACATGTGTTTCCTTTTTTCTATTTGACTTTGTATATAAAATAGAAATTTTTTATTATTTCGATCTATTCCCAATATATTCCTTTATTTCATTTCATTACTCGTTATATTCTAGTCAATCCAATTGGTTAAACTGTTGTTCATATTAAAATGAATCGAGATTGATAAGGAGTTGGTTAATGATGCTCGAACATGTACTTGTTTTGAGTGCCTATTTGTTTTCTGTCGGTCTATATGGATTGATTACAAGTCGAAATATGGTTAGGGCTCTTATGTGTCTTGAACTTATATTAAATGCGGTTAATCTCAATTTTGTAACATTTTCTGATTTTTTTGATAGTCGTCAATTAAAAGGAGCCATTTTTTCTATTTTTGTTATAGCTATTGCAGCTGCTGAAGCCGCTATTGGACTCGCTATTGTTTCATCAATTTATCGTAACACAAAATCAACTCGTATAAATCAATCGAATTTATTGAATAAGTAATATTATCATATAAATTCTAATTTTCATAAATTCATTCAAATTAGCATGAGCATGTCTGCCACGTAAGATATGATCATGTTATCACAAAGATAAGAAATCAAAGTATTTTGGCACTGTCAATCCAAAAATAGATAAAAAAACTCGGGGAACTCATCGATTCATCTAGTACTAGTATTAAAATATATAATTGATTTATCAATTTACTAGATTGAAACTTTATCACGTTCAAAAATGGATAGATCCAATGTCGCATTCAGTAAAGATTTATGATACATGTATCGGGTGTACTCAATGTGTCCGCGCCTGTCCTACGGATGTATTAGAAATGATACCTTGGGACGGATGTAAAGCCAAACAAATAGCTTCTGCTCCAAGAACAGAGGATTGTGTCGGTTGTAAGAGATGTGAATCCGCCTGCCCAACAGATTTCTTGAGTGTTCGAGTTTATTTATGGCATGAAACAACCCGCAGCATGGGTATAGCGTATTAATACATTACAGAAACCCCTATTTGACTCTATTTTTTTTACCGCCAAAACCTGTGCCCAAAAATATCTTGTTTTTGAGCACAGGTTTTTCTGGTCCAAGTGTATCTTGTCTTTACCACGAACAAATTTCCTTGGTTAACAATAATTGTAGTTTTACCAATATTTGCAGGTTCCTTAATTTTCTTTCTTCCCCATAAAGGAAATAGGGTAATTAGGTGGTATACTATATGTATATGCATGTTAGAACTTCTTCTAACAACCTATGCATTCTGTTATCATTTCCAATTGGACGATCCATTAATCCAACTAGTAGAGGACTATAAATGGATCAATTTTTTTGATTTCCGTTGGAAATTAGGGATAGATGGACTGTCTATAGGACCCGTTTTATTAACAGGATTTATCACTACTTTAGCTACTTTAGCGGCCTGGCCTGTTACTCGGGATTCTCGATTATTCCATTTCTTGATGTTAGCAATGTACAGCGGTCAAATAGGATCATTTGCGTCTCGGGACCTTTTACTTTTTTTCATCA